TTAGAAAGAGAGAGAATTTCCCATTTTTTTGGTTAAATTCAATAAAAAAATAGAAGACTAGAGATGAAAGTTCTCTTTCTGGTATCCATTCCCCCTTACACTGTCGTAACAAAGATATCGGATGCGGCGATATAGAAAGGTTTGGTACATAAAGCCGCGATTTGATAGCTATACATCTAAATAGACTTAGATTTATAGATAGATAGAGATTCACCTTCATCTGTAATCAAAGAAAGATACTGTAAATGGCTCTTATCTTGTGACTTGGAAGAAAGGTTTCTCTGTAGAGGACGGGAATAACAGTTTATTCCCCTAGAAAATCTAGGAATAAGAAGATTTAATCGGAAATATCGACAAATTCTTTCGAAGTCCAAAGAAATGAAATTCCAAAAAAAGCAGGGGGTCGATTGTTCCAATTCAAATTTTATCTCTATCGAATTTGAATATCAGAATAGCGGATATAGTCATAATTCAATGGGTCAGGTCCACTTACTTTTTCCTTTGTTGATTTCGAATCTTTCCAATAAATTAGATTGGGATCTATAAGGAAAAATAAGGATCTCTGGTAATTCAAGAGGTAGATTAGAATTATTATTCATAATAATGAAAATTTACTGAACAAATGTTCCACTTTCTAACTAGAACTACTATAAATACTCTAACTTAGTATAATGATAACATAGTATCTAGTTAGTTACTTTTTTTATTCCAAAAAAAGAGTATCTCTATTTTCTGAATACTATGGACTTTTCTGAAAAACCCCAAAGCCCCTTATCGGATTTGAACCGATGACTTACGCCTTACCATGGCGTTACTCTACCACTGAGTTAAAAGGGCTTATTTGATTAAATTCCCCAACGGGTCGCTATGTAGATAAAATATCTATATGCACATATATTATATACATAAGTATATGCACTAGACTCATAGTGGCTAGTGGCTTATTTTTACTAATCAAATGGATTTGCCTAGCAACTCTAGGGTAAATTTTTTTAAGACTGACCCTAAATTTATTTTATTGAAATGATTCCTATCAAAGCAAAATTGACTTGATTGATACATAGCATGGACAGTTACCAATTCGACATAAAATAAATTTCAAGATATTTCATTGAATCGTGTGATGAAGAGATTCTACTTGTCCCCTTGAACTAAATTTTTATAGAAGATTTTCAATAACTTGTTGATCTCGCTTAATAGATTTATTGGTTGTTACTTTCCTGGTTTAGTGTGAGATAGAGATAAGGATATCTCATCTTAACAATGAATGAAAGCAAAAAAAATAGAACTGACCCCTCCCATTTCTTTTCTGACGGACCAATCATTCTCTGAAAAACGCAAAGATCCCTCAGATCTAATCATACCATTCCATTATATTGACAATTTCAAAAAACTGATCATACTATGATCATGAGGGCGGTTGAGCAAGTTAGCCCCCATCGTCTAGTGGTTTAGGACACCTCTCTTTCACGGAGGCAGCGGGGATTCGAATTCCCCTGGGGGTAGGGTACTACGAAAGGAAGTTGATCATGGATTACCAATAAGCCTCAAATTGATTCTTCCTGGGTCGATGCCCGAGTGGTTAATGGGGACGGACTGTAAATTCGTTGGCAACATGTCTACGCTGGTTCAAATCCAGCTCGGCCCAATAATTCGCCAATCTACCATAAGATGGTATAACCCACCTTGTCCTTCAGAAATACCGCATACAAAACTAAAAAAGAAGAAAATCTTCTGCTAGATCCCTTATTTTCCTGGGATTGTAGTTCAATTGGTCAGAGCACCGCCCTGTCAAGGCGGAAGCTGCGGGTTCGAGCCCCGCCAGTCCCGACGGATCCAATATCCAATAAATACATCTATTCATTTCACCCTTTCATAGAACATAGTAAAGGGTGTCGGGGGCATAATTTCATTCCCAAGCAAAACGGAGTCTTTGTTTCTTTTTTCTTTCCTATGTTTTCCATTTCGCGTTTATTGTTTGTTTAGATTTGTAACTATGTGACTAATCGAAGTGGAAGGCAATCTGAGAATCCTTCATCAGAGGATTATCCAAGCAAGACGCAAGCTAAGTTATAGAAAAAAACAAGGAAACGGATAATAAATACAAGGAATTTTGGATTAATTGATTCAGAAATCAAAATCATTTTTTGGTATGGATAAAAGAACTTCCTATGTTATACTATTCAAGTCTAGACTACGAGTTGATTTGATAGATGAGATATTGTTATTCATGATATTGATCCCATTCAAAATCATCGAGAGGTAATTCATTCATTGAATTTACAGACGAAAGATTTATCATCTCTATGGGATTAAATCCCGAGTTATTGTGAAGTAAAAAAATCGATGAGATTATGGAAGTAAATATTCTTGCATTTATTGCTACTGCACTATTCATTCTAGTTCCTACCGCCTTTCTACTTATCATTTATGTAAAAACAGTTAGTCAAAATGATTAATTCATTTGAATTTTCAAATGAATTTGAATAAAACTTTCCTTCTGAGTTCTTATCAAAAATTGACGAAGTCAAATGAAAAGGATTCAAATTTAGCGTCTTAACTTAAATGAAATGAGCGGACTTTAATCGGCAGTATTCTACTAATTTGATAGTATGGTAAGAAAGAAATAGATGAATCCTTCTTTCTACCATACTATCGATCTCTTATTCTATAAAGTTTTAATCTAGAATAAAGATAGATTCTATAGATCAATCTACAAATTCTGATCATGTAATATATTCTATTAATTCCATATATTGTATGGAATTGGCATAACATATTGTATAGAATTGACATAACACCCAATTCTATTTATTTGCTACATCCATTTGTTCCGATCAATCTAAGATAAGAATTATCTTAAGATATCATTTCTCATAGAAAGTTCGTATACACTTAACAAAACCACTTGTTCTTTGAACAGTAAAAAGGAAAAGCAATCAAACAAAAAAAAGGGTCTGGTCTTCCTCAGTATCCATCTATAAAGATGGTAAGAGCCCATTCCATTGATTGAAATAGAAAATTTCGGAAGAATCTTAGGTTGGAATAAATTTCTAATCATCTGAATCCCCTTCTTTTCGAAATACAAACAGGGGAATCGCTCAAATATCTCTTTGATTGAAAGAGTATGATTCATATCATAGATTACTCCATTTGACTCCAATGAAATTAGAAATTCAGATATTTTATTTTAAATAGTTCAAAACGCGTTGCAGAACGATCTATAAAACAAGCGATACGGTTTGATTCCTCAACTCAATTTAGTAGTACTTCTAGAGCCCACTTCTTCCCCACACTACGAGTGAAAGGGAAAATGTAAAGATTACCATTAAAGCAGCCCAAGCGAGACTTACTATATCCATGTGAATTATGTCTCCTATCTCTATAAATACAAAGGAATTATTCCTCACTAATAATAGTGGAATCAATGGTGCAGAGTCAAAAAAAGGGGATTTTGTCCGAACACTATTGATAAACCAATCTGATTCTGATTTCGAATCGGGAAAGATTAAACACAAGCAAAATATCCAAAGGGAATGGGAACATGTGAATAATAAGGCCTATTTTTTTGTTGACCCTCGTAAGTAAAAACGGAAAGGGAGAAATCACTAAAAAAGATAAATCACTATCTAGTACAGACCTCTATTTCCCCTAATCCCTACCCCCTTTCCCGATTATCTCTGAGGGGTAGGGGGAGGGGTTATCAAAAAAAATTCTTTCTTTTTTCTATAAAAAAAAAGATTATCCATCGACTCTAATCTTGATTGGATACCCCAGCGTTCATCTCGCAAGTCCGTCATATATAACGCAACTGCCAACCCTTTCCAAAATTCTAAATAAAATCATATTTCTTAGCAGGCTCTACAATCTAATCCAAGATCCAGTCATTAGACAGTCCCATAGTATATAGTAATAGAAGGGAATCATAAAGTCTTAAAAGCTCCCTACCATAGAATAGATTATAATATTTCCTTGAATCCTAGATGCGAACGAGGATTCACAATCTTTTATTTTCGAAAAACCTCAGACCCAATGTTTAGAATCAAACAAAATATCAACAGCCTTTCCTCTGTTTCTACCGGAGAATTATTCTCCGAGTTGTATCAGCAGAATAGAAGAAAAGAAAAGATTTCGGGTTTTTTGTTTGATCAGGCGACACCCGGATTTGAACTGGGGAAAAAGGATTTGCAGTCCCCCGCCTTACCACTCGGCCATGCCGCCAAAATGATACAAAAATCTTCTCGAATCACTAAATTTTTATTGTACTTGAAATTTTTCATTTTGTTGTTTTGTATTTGATCCATTCCCTCGATTCATTCTAGAGTATCTCAAAATCCACAATGCTAAAAACATTCTCTCGCTTTTCTATTGAGAAATAACATGTGGATTTTCAGCCGACAAATTGGAACCATTAACTATAACTATTGACTGCTTATGCTTACTTCGAATTTATGAACGCTTCTGGAGATTTTAATCTAAAAATTGTGTTTTCCTAATGACATACATAAGAAAATACAAATTGAGATAAAACTAATCAGTATTTATTTTTTTTAATCAAAAAATCCTTCTCAATTTCAATTATAACAAAATATATGAGTCTATGTAAACCCCAGAACATAAATTACAGATATCTATTAGTTAGATATGTTATCGATAGGGAATTATCATAAAATTATTCTACTTCGTTTTTGCATTGAATAGAGATTTTCGTTTGATAAAGGACCACCCGGGCTGTCCCGAATAGAAGGTACTAAAATAAAAGAGAAGTCGGATATTATAGCCATCCGCGTACGTGTTTAATAAATGCAACCCTTCTTATACACTTTATACACTTCAAATGGTATTCTACTCAAAAATCAGTAAAGTACAAATATCTCTCTTCTCTGCGAATCATTTTTTGAACACCGAAATTCATCGGTTAAGTGCTCAAAAAAGGGATTCTATATTGTTTCTGATTTTTGTGTCTTTATCTCCCAAATACTGAATCTTTTTATTTTTTT